TCCTTACACGCGTCGCCGGGCGGGGGGCCTGCACCCGTTGTGTGGAACGGGCGTTACGTCGCGTATGCTACTTAATCGTATACCACTTTGATGAATAGCTCGTAATGCTGCATCTCTTCCGAGACCAGCACCCTTTAGCATGACTCTTGCTCGTTTCAGACCCTGATCCGCGGCTATATGAATAGCATCTCCTGCTGCGATTTGGGCAGCAAATGGCGTCCCTTTTCTCGGTCCTCGGAATCGACAAGTACCGGCGGAGGACCAAGAAACCACCTGACCCAGGGCATCTGTAACGGTTATAATAGTATTGTTGAACCCAGCTTGAATATGAATAATTCCTTTGGGTATTCTACGTCCGCTCTTACGCGAACCAATACGCCCTCGCCCCCTCCTGCGCGAACCAAAATAACCATATCTCGGTCTAATTTGTTTGACTTTTGAAGATTTTCTCATCTCATAAATATGAGTCAAAGATACGGATATATCCATTTCATATCAAAACGGGTCTTTTATTTGTCCGCCACTCCTTTAGAAAAATCCCCTTTTATTTTTATAGTTACAGAGCCTACCTTTGTTTCTGTTTATGTCTCGGATTGATACAAATTACTACAATTCGTTTCTTCCTGCGGAGAAGTCGGCATTTTTCACAAATTTTACGAACAGAGGCCCTTATTTTCATCTTCTTTATTCCTTTTCCTTGCCTTAATTCCGAATGTACTCCTTGTAAGAAAATAAGTGTCTCTTGCAATTTTGAGCCTCGAATTGGATTTCCACAAAGGAATGTTTAAAAGGTCAACCACACCTAATTGTCGTAAGCCGAACTGTTATTTATCTTCTTTATCTTTCTCTTTTTCACCACCCTCTTTTTTATCTTTCTCTTTATCTTTTTTTGGTAATCGGTAGGTTATACGTCCCCTCTTTGAATCATAGGGGCCGACCTCGACTCGAACTCTATCTCCGGGTAGTATTCGTATAAAACCTCGTCGAATCTTCCCCGAAATATAACCGATAATCATATCTTCCTCTTCATTATCTAAACGAATTCGAAACATACCGCCTCGAAGCGATTCAGTAACTAAACCTTCATAAATCCTTTTTTTTTCTCTTTCAATCCTTTTTTTTTCTCTTTCATCCTTTTCTGTCATTTCGGCCCACCTCCTTTTTTGATTCGAGGGATAAATTCATTCAATATTTTCTTAATTAAATAATCGATAATAATGAAAAAATCGAGAAATTGAAAAGGCGTCAAGCACCGGATGATATTTAACGCCCTTTCTTTCCTCTCTTTTTTTTCATAAATAGACGAATTTACGGATCCTATTCGGTCGGATATCAGAAAGATCACCATATATAGCACAAAACCTCCCCCCCAATTCCTTCCAGTCTAGCTTCTCGATCTGTCATTATACCTCGAGAAGTCGAAAGAATTACAATTCCCATTCCACCGAAAATTCTCGGAATTTGTTGATAGTTAGAATAGATCCGTAGACCGGGTCGGCTGATACGCTTGAAAATCTTTCTATATGTTCCTTTCTTATTTCTTCTATGTCGCAGGGTTGAAACCAAGAAAGATTTGTTGTTTTCCCGATGTTTTCTAACGTTTTCAATAAAACCCTCTCGTAGAAGTATTTTCACAATGCTTTCGGCGATCTTCGTGGATGCTATTCGAGCCGTTCCTTTTTTATCCATGTCGGCATTTCTTAGAAATGTTAATATATCGGCAATAGTGTCCCTGCTCATGTCGAACTAGAATTATTGGTGCCTCCTAATTTTGATATAATAAACATGTTCTGTTTTTTTTTTTTTTTTTGTGAATTTTTCATTATTTATTTACGAAATATTAAAAGCACATGCCCGAAATACGATCGAACTAGTATTTAGAATACTTCAGGAGCTAATGAGACTATTTTAGTAAAATTCAATTGTCTCAATTCTTGAGCAATTGCTCCAAAAACTCGAGTTCCTTTTGGATTTCCTTCTTTATTAATGACAACTGCTGCATTGTCATCATATCGTATTATGATACCGTCGTCACGTCGGAGTTCTTTACGAGTACGTACAATTACAGCTCTGATCACTTCTGATCTTTCGAGAGACATATGGGGCACTGCCTCTTTGATAACAGCAACAATAACGTCACCGATATGAGCATATCGTTGATTACTAGCTCCTATGATTCGAATACACATCAATTCTTGAGCCCCGCTGTTGTCCGCTACATTCAAATGGGTCTGAGGTTGAATCATATCACTTTTTTTGAATCTCTTCTTTCAATGCCAAGGTCGAAGGAAAAAAGTAAGAAATATTATCTGTCCAAAAATAGAAATAAAGAAATCGAAATCTGCGATTGTCTTTTTCATCACAAATATCTGGTTCCGCATCCCTATCTCGCAATAATGAATTGCGTTCGTATAGGCATTTTGTATGCGGCTATTTCAATAGCTGCTCTGGCTACCGTTTCGGATACTCCACCCATTTCATAAAGTATTCGCCCCGGTTTAACAACGGATACCCAGTATTGGGGTTGTCCTTTCCCCGAACCCATACGCGTTTCCATAGGTTTTACTGTCACGGGTTTATCGGGAAAAACGCGTACCCATATTTTTCCACCCCGGCGCGCATATCGTGTCATTGCTCGTCTCCCTGCTTCTATTTGTCTAGATGTGATCCAAGCGGGTTCAAGTGCCTGAAGAGCATATTTCCCGAAACAGATATGATTGCCTCGATAAGATATTCCCTTCATTCTTCCTCTGTGTTGTTTACGGAATCTGGTTCTTTTTGGGGTATAGTTGATGGTTGTTTCTCAATCCCATCTCTACTGCAGAACCGGACATGAGAGTTTCTTCTCATCCAGCTCCTCGCGAATAAAACGATTCAACAATATTACAGATACGCGTGTCTTTTTTGAAAAATACATTAAATCGTGGGATTTATTGATATTGAATCTGTTACGCAGGAATCTGTATATCTTGTGTATTTTATGTATACGGATATAGAAAGGTTTCTATATTTCTCTATCCAGATAGAAATAATAATGCCTTTCTTTTTTTTTTTTAACGAATCCTTGACCCTTACCGAATCGGCTAATAAATTGTAATTCAATAAGGTTTCGCGGGCGAATATTTACTCTTTTCATATTTGCTTCATTTGTAGGGTTAACCCATTGCCTCTCGTAATAAATCAACGGATTCCCGGTTAGTTCCGCCATCCCGCCCAATGAATCATCGGGATTCCGTTTTCAATAGAATCTTGTGGAGTCACAGGTTCCGTCGTTCCCATAGCTTCTCCATTAATGGCTAGGCCTGAACTTTGCAATGGAGCTCCCCAATTCCAATTTGTTCCCAAGTCAATTTCCCCAGTCTCTATTGACTCGAAGCTCTTTATTATTTGTATTTTTTTCTATGAATTGAAAAATTAGGGAAGAATCCGTATTGATGCTTTATCACACTGCCTTTTACTTTTATGAGTATGAGATGATTTATAATAGACCATACATATTGGAATTTTATACCGTTTGGATTCGACTTCTCTCTTTCTCTCATCCTTCCATTTACCCATATCCCTCTATTTTCACCTCACAACCCATAATGAATGAGATTTTTCGTTTATGAAATAAAGATTTCAGTTGCTACAACTATATAATTGACACATCATATAGTAACTGGTTCTTTGGATATCGATAATACAAAACTATGAGCTGGTTATAAGTTCTATAGTTATTAGTTAGGGTCCAGTCCATTTTTTGGATTCCCAACCCTAAAGAAAAACCAACGAGTCACACACTAAGCATAGCAATTCTACCAAAAGTTCAATCGAATTTTTTATTCAGCCCTATAGAATTATAATTGATAATTTTTCATTGAAGGTAAAAAGAATAATTTGTCAGTTTTTGTTTTATCACTGGATAGAATGGCAAGGAAAGTCCCATCATTGCTCGCCTACAAATATCCAAATTTTGATTCCTAATACTCCATAGATAGTTCGAACTGTCGAGGAACAATGATCAATTTTAGCTCGAATGGTTTGTAGGGGGACCCTACCGTCTCTGATCCATTCGACGCGTGCAATTTCTTTTCCGCCAATACGCCCTGCTAGTTGCACTTGAATTCCTTTTGTATTTGCTTGTTTAGCTAATTCAATAGCTTTTTTCATTGCCCTTCGAAAGGGAACTCTATTCTTTAATTGTAGAGCTATATATTCTGCAAGAAAATTAGGTTGTCTATAAGGTTTTGTAACTTTTCTGATAGCAATGTTAAGTTTCCAGTTCACAAAATTTAACCCTTTTTCTTTTTGTACATTGATCTTTAATTTTTTGATTTCTTGCGTTCGATTCTCTTTAAATAATTTTTTTGGGTCTCCAACATGGATGATGACCGTAATCAGATCAGTTTCTTTTTGAATTTCTATATGTGCAATTCCAACAAAAACCGAGGATATTTTCCTATTTTTTTGTACATACTTCTTGATACAATTCCGTATTTTTTCATCTTCCTGGAGACCCAGGGAATAACTTTTTGATTGTGCGAACCAAAGGGAGTGATGCCTTTGGGTTTCCCCAAGTCGTAAACCAAGTGGATTTATTTTTTGACCCATATTTTTGTTCTCTCTTCCTCCCTTTCTCTAAATATCTCTCTATTATAAGATCTTTCCATACGTCGTTTGTTCCTAAATAGATATCTTATCTGGTTTCTTTTTAGAGCGATCCCTCACTACAATAGTTATATGACAGGTGGGTCTTTTTATCGGATAACTCTGTCCTCGAGCCCGAGGTTTGAGCCTTTTCATGATAGTACCCCCATTGACTTCGGCTTTACTAATGACTGAATCAGCTTCGTTGAAACTTTTATTGTGACTAGCATTTGCTGCTGCAGAATAAACCAATTTCAAAATGGGATAAGATGCTCGATAAGGCATGAGTTCAAGTAGCATAAGTGTTTCTTCGTAAGGACGCCCGCGGATCTGATCAACGACTCTTCGTGCTTTGTGAGCAGACATACATA